ACTCTCGTCGGTCTAGAAATTGGTTATCAAGGACGAAGAAATATAGCTAGTGTGCCGGTAGTGGTGGTCGTCTCTATCTGACGTAGTTCTTGGTTCGACTTTCCCATCGCTGTGAGTTGGAGTGGAAATGGCAGTTGCTTTTCCCATCCCTAAGGTTTGAGCCGTGAACTTGTTGAGCACCGGCTACCTATTAAAGAAGGGTTTCGGCCATTCAAGCAACCACCCTGACCAGAAAAGAAAAGAGATCTGTCGTTAAGTCCGGCTTGCAGAACCGTCTTTCGGGTAACTATGCCTTTACGGTCTGTAGTAGTTCTTTCTGTTCTTTAGTAGCAGCATTCCCCTAGAATCTTAGTATGCAAGATATCCTGTGAGTATATAAACCATATAAATCTCTATCTTCTGCTAGGGGCTTAAGAAAGTTTTTTAGTTATTTTGTTAGTTAAACTGCTGTTATAGGTAGTCGACTAATTATTGTATGCAAGGGGTATAGAGGATAGATCGCTCTTCTTCTATTAGTTGCTTTTTAGTCTTCACATGAAAGGTGCTACTTCTCATTCCTCCCAGATACACGGCTGGAATACCAGGCTCAACATTCTTGGAAAACAATCGAATTCCTCCCACTTCCAATGCCAAGTCTTAAGCAAAGTTTCCTCCATCTTGCTCTCTAGCCGTAGCCGGGGAAGGCGCTCAGGGATAGGGATGAAAGGGCGAAGTTATGCCAAGAAGAAGCTCTTTGAAAGCTATAAAAGAAGCAGCTTTTCCTTTCCTTATCAGTCGAGCATATTTCATAACCTTGCCACACAATATAACTACTTTCCATACGGTATCGATCGGCCTCTTTTCCCCTCTCCCTATCGGTCGCGACTTTCAGACCTTTAGATTTCCTGGCTTGAAAGACTAGCGCTTCTTAAAGGGGCGAACCATGAGTCTTGTTTTTAATACACTTCCGGGGAATAAAAGCTAGGGCGACTAAGACTGGTTTCAAGTCTGATATCGAGAGGGAAGTCGGAGTAGGGCGGGGATGATGTCAGATATCCGATCGAAAGAGGGGTTTGCTTACGGTTCCGACCTAGTAGGGATGGGGAAAGAAGGAACTCTCCCAATGTATTCAAGTGGGAGTCTCAGTCGCGCTCGAAAGAATTCTAATTAATTAAGGCTTTGCGCGCTAGCGCGCAAGCGTTTCGTCCTCTTTTTCTTTAAGAATAAGCTTTTTCTCGCTTCCCCCTTTCCTTATTGAAGGTTTGATTGATGTTGCTGGTTCAATCCGGAGAAGGAAAGGCTTACTTTACTTTCTTGTCGGCGCTATTGGAAACACTTGGGTGGCTGGGGTAACTTGGTTTGGTTGACCTTGCTATTGGGACTTAGCCCAGACAGGCTAAACTTATTACCTTATTAATAGGCATAGAAGATGAGCGGGGGGACTGATGACTTTCCTGCTTTACTTTTCTTTTTGACTTGAAACCATTTTCCATTTCATTTCACTCCGTATTTGATTTGAGTTAAGGGGCGGTCATATCCGTGTTAAGGAGTAATTGGACCATTCGTCCCTGCATCTAAGGCAGTTTCCATGATACTTTTGTCATGTCTTAGTCTTAAAAGTAATGCATTCGTTTTAGTCGGAGTAATACATCTCCTCCATAGAAGAAGGAATCCTCGTCCAAGTCCAAGTCGGAACTAAGATAAGATTCGCCATTTAATGACGAAGATATGATGTGGAAGCGGTTGATGGATAGGTTTCCCCATCCGGGTCTTCTGATATGATCTTAATAACGCGAAAGAATGATAAGAACGTTTCAGAGTTTCGGAACTAAGTTTCGCCTTTTAGAGTACAAGTCGGAAGTGATAAGAAAGTTTCCTCATCCGACCTATTAAGTAAGAAGATAAGAAGCCTTCGTAGCAAGGCCCCGTAGCGGCGATAAGGCTGGTAAAGAAAAGGCCGATGTAGAGCTATTGACGATGTTGCGTCAGCAGTTTTCAGTTCGTTTATTTAGGTTAGAAGTTAGGGCAAAAGTCCCTATTTCAACTTCCCTTTCTAAGTCAACCTTTTATTGGAAACGAAACGACTTCTCTAAAGCATCTCCCTTCTTACTTAATAGGTCTTTCAGAGAGCAAGAACGCCTTCTAAATTGTTAGAGTGAGAAAGCCAGCATCCGATGCTTAGGAGTTTCATGTGGTATAACCAAAAAGACCCTTCTCTTTGAATAGCAAGCGATGCCTTAACTATGATATTTGTTGGAGGAAGCAGGGCCATCGAATCCCCCTGTTATTCCATTTCCGTACCCCACACATGAAGTCCAGACACAGACCCGGTGCTAATGCTTTTCAGAAAGAACCCGCTCCTTTTCTCGTGGAAAGAAGTAGGGGCGAAGCGAGTTCCTCAATAACTCTTCCAACCGAGGTTTGGTGTGCATTAGCCCCTCCGGTAGGCTTACTTACGACTTAAAGAAGAATTTGATTTCCCGAAATAAGAGAGTGACGCTATCTTGTGTTAAGCATTTGATTTCTAATACCCTCGGCCAAACCAACCATAAAAGAGACGCAGCGCTCCAACAAGACCAACAACGCGTTGGCTCGATCAACTCGGACTAAAGAAAGCGATCCGCTAGTCTAATCTATTCTCTGCTTTCGAGAAGTGAATTCCGACCAGTAAACTGAGATGTCACGGAACAGTTCAAAACCAACTAGAAAAACCCAAAAAATAGGCTTTTTTTTAAGGTAAAACAGCCATTTTTTACGCTGTTTTAGGCTTTTTATACCCCTTTTTGATATATAAGCCTGCAATGTCTCTTGGTCTTTCGCTACTTAATTGGATTGGATTCTCCTGTTAGTGAGAGCCTGTGACCATCGCAGTGACCTTATTATATTAAGTAAGTATGCTTAATCTACTATCTCACTACCTTATTAATAGGAGAACAAAATGCCGTGCTTTGGAAACAAACATTGATTCTCTTATGATATTTCTAATGACTTGAAAACGACTAAGCTTTTGCCTTTCCAACTCAGAAATTTTCCAACTCATAGAAAGGAGGGAAGTATCAGTCACAAGTAACATCATTGCTGTGTTGCTTGCAGTTAGCAGTTCTTCTTAATAAATAGAACTGTAGCGTCACGAGGCCTAGCCCAAAGGTTCACTCTTTTCCCTGAGGTCACTTCCATTGTGAAAGGTTCAAAGGTACAAAGAGCTAGGCGAGAAAGGAGTTCAATTTATTAAGAACAAATTCTTGTAACACGCTTTTTCAAGTCGGGATTTCTACTAGGTGGTTAGTGTTATAGAACACTCCAAAACAGTTTGAGTATTAATTTACATTTTCAAGTAGCATTGTATATATACAGTGCTTAGTTCAAACAACCTGTGTTCGAATAGCACTAAGACTTACTTAGTCAGTTGAAGGCCTACTGAACGATTGTGATCGCAGAGTTGGTTTCACCCCCATCTTTGCAGTCTACCTGAAAAAGGATAGGCGACCAGCGGCCATCTAATGAAGTTCTCGTAGAGTTTGATCCTTATGAATTCAATCTTGTTTAGGGCAAAGGGGTCTGTATATCAGTTTCGTCCCGTTATGTTACCTGTATTTATCAAGCTTACCAATAATATGCCTATAGCGCGTCCTATTCATGATCGTTCCAGTTCTGCTTTAGATGGTAGAAGGATTCCGCCATTATGGGTTCGGTATGAGACTCCTATGAATCATAATCGTCCCCATGATCGTGCAGATAGTCTTGCGACCCTTTACCATTTAGGAGAACACGGAGTCCGTCATGTTCGCCATAGATCTGGTGCTATCTATACATTTTGGCCATGGATTCCCACTAGGAGTCTTCCTCAGATTCAAGGTGAACGGACTCCCTGGCTTCGATCGCAGGGTCTATCTGATATATTAAAAAAGATACATAACGAATCAATGCGGCGTTAGGGAAGCATTACGACATGCGTACAGGAAAGACAAAAGCTTCGTAGTTGTTACCTGTCTTTGACTCGGTTTGGGTCTTTGGTGTAAGGTTGCCCCTATGCATTTGGCCTTAAAACCTGCTGCCATACCATCTGTTGATTTAGGATTCCTTTTCAAGGTTGCTAAGGAGACCTTTATTGAGGGGGTCTGTAGCACACATCCTCATGCCAAAAGTCCATGTAATTGTGGTGAACCACTGAATAGTGAGTTACAAGTGCTCTTAAAAAAGGATGAACTTGTTTTTGGATCCACTTAAAAAAAATTCTCCACAAAGATCTTTCATGTTGTCAAAGCTTTTGCAGTTTACATGGCTGCTATCATCTTTTGTATTGCCCTTTGCGAATCCGTATCGCAGGATGGTGTATATATCAATATATGATATTGTGCTGTCTTTGTCTGATCTTTCATATGAGGAAAAGCAAATTGAATTACCTTATGCCGCTTGTTTTCATGAGGGCTTCGCTCCTTCTTGGCACTCTCATACAGATTCAATCTTTTTTCGATATGATCTTCGTCCATGGCTTATACGTCATCCCTGGAAAAGAAATTCTTTCAAAGTTATCTATCGTCCTGATAGCTGACTAATTCGTATTTCTGTGCACTGTGAAGGTTTTTTCTGGGAGGCTCTACAGCAAATGGTTGCATGAAAGTATCAGCATAAGAAGGGCTTTTCTCACCACGATTACGCATTGACTCTTTACTCTCCTGCATGAGTCTCTGACTCGCACTCGCATTCACATGGTAAGAGGGGAACATGAGCTCTTTAATTTAAAAGGTCTCTCATCTTTAACTTTAATCAGAACACCTGTTCTGAGCCTTTCTTTTCCAAGATCCCAAAGCTCCGCCCTTCTGTTACCATAGCGAACACTGTCATCAGCTTTACCCTGACCAATTACTTCATGTATTCGGTAACCATCATTCCTCAGTTCATCGAAAACAGGCCCGCCAACCCCACTACCGTCAATAACAACCGCAGATGGGTCATAACAAAGAAAGTATTTATGCAGCAATTTTTCTTCAGAGGCATATAAGAAGGCTTTCTTACCCCAGCTTTTTATCTCAAAGCTTCTCGCATTCCTGCCTTTTCGGAAGAAAACAACACATTCATCACCACCCATACGTGCACAGCCCATGATAAGCGGTGCGTATTCGTCAGAGACCTCTTCCCTTCTTTCCTACTCCTATGCTACTGAACTAGAGGATCCAAGGGGGATATTTCCATAATGAAGAGCGGTACTTTTGTGACATTTATTTCAAGGGGTGTTTTAGCCTTGTTTATCGGGCTTTCGCGTTATTAAGATCATACGAGGAAACTGACTTATGCTTTATGGCTTAGAAGAGGGCATTGGCTCTTTGCTTTAGTTCCACGTTAGGAGAAGAGAAGACTAAAAACAAGAAGTATTCCTGTTGAAGAAATTGACTATAAATACCCTAACTGCAGGGGTTAGGGAGTTTCTTCTAATCAGCTGTCGAAGGTCCAAAAGCGGGAGTTGATTCTTTGTTTGGTTGCTTTAGCTACGCGGTTGTGTTCGCTAGCGCGGGATTCTCCACAAACGGGTATTGAACTGTACTGTACCTGTACTGATTCAGCCAGTCGGAGCCTCCCCCCCCCCCCTTACTTGGCTACGAAAAGGAGAGGTACGAAAGGAAGCGAAATCGTGGGCTTCTCTGATCCAACAAGTCCAAGTCCAAGTCCAAGTCTGAGTCTGAGTCTGAGGAAGAGAAGAAGGTTTCCCCGTCATCAACGGAAGTGGATCCTATCCGCGTCCTTTGCTCCCGCAAGGGGGCTTGGGATTAAGAGAAAGATCCTGGCGTGATGCTTTCAAAGGCATTACTGGGTTAAGGGGGCTCCTTAGCCTCCGCTGTACTTCCTGCTGGTGTGTCCGTCAGTCCTCCGCTGCTAGGTTTGACCATATCCTAGCTCCCCTTTGGGCGAGAGGTTGTCATTCAGAGTGTTAAGTCTGGTGTGACGTCCCCAGGCTTGTTTGTGATGGTGATCTTTCACACAATTGGGGGTGAAAGGAATCATCCCGTTCACTCATGCTTCAGCATGGGGTCACCTCCGTTGTAAACCCGAAAGGGGAAAGAAGACGGGTGTTCCTATGTTGGAATATGGTTGAATAGGATGGTTTTGGACATGGCCTCCTTCTCTTTAAATAAGGATGTGATACCCTTTTCAAGGCGGTGGCCCCACTTACTACCTGATCAAGTTCAGGTTGGGGGTGGCGGTGTGGCTCAGGCATCTATGAAGAGGCTAGTGGTTGAATATTTCCCACAATGCCCAATCAAACATACACTTTACATATCTTCCGGTGTTCTGAGCGGAAATCCAGTGGTAAGGGATCGGTAATGATCCTGAAGGGTGATTCACCTTTTCGTTGTTATTCTGGGTCGTACCCTTGTAAAAGAGGGGGGCTTAGGATGATCGTCAATGCTTTGTCACTCCCACTGCGCTTGTCTTGGAAAGGAGCCGTTACTGGACTCTGTCACTCCGGGACTGTCTTCACCTACAAGGAAGGAGTGAGAAGAAAGTAAAGTAGCGATAAGTCTTCGTTCCGTTGTGTCAGTCCATCCACTCGAGAATCTAACACGTTTCCAAGGTATTTCTCTCTGCTCTTTTTCAGTAGGGGAGGACGTAGGAGTGTAACGTAGTGGAACGAACGCGTTAAAGGACTCAATCTCCAAATAACAATACCCCTTTAGTTTAGTAGTAACCCAAAACGTCAATTTCTGTATTTCTTTTTAACTCCCGCTAAATGGCTCTAAATCCCTCTTTACCTTTCTGTCGGTTTCCCCCTTCTATTTGCTAATTCTAATTCTAAATATGGAACTGCTGAGTATTGGAATAAACTCTTGATAACGCGACCCTTAACATCTGTCAAATCTCTGATAAATGGCTCGCGCGGTTTAACATCAGTAAAGTCCCTTCTCCAGAGCTGATAACATTGATAAGACTGAGGAAAGACAAAGGATAAGACATTCGATCCGGAAAGGGATAAGACATCGGAATAGTAGTGCCCTTATGGAGACATTTGCTCCCCTTGCTTTCTCATGGTATCAGAGCCCAGAGCCGCAGCTCAATCCAATTCTTTTCACTAAGTAGCTCCCTTTGGCATTTAGTTCGTGGAATTTCTCTTTATAAAGTCCTCCTTACCATTAGCTTAGGGAAAAAGTACTCCTAACTTTAGTAGTTCGTACCAACCGAAGACTCATAATTCAATGTCAACTCTTCTTTCGCGTTATTCGGCAAGATCTTACCTTGGAATTTCGCTTCCATCATATCACCGTAAGAGGCTTCAGAACAAAAGAAAGAAAGAACCCTAGGCGGCTTTCTTTTTATTAGTTACTTGGGTCTCTATTTCCCCTTTCACTTATAACCTGACTTAACTAGATAGAGCTTATACCTGACCCTAGCTTCGCTAACCTTTCATAGTGGCTTTTCTGACTTTACTGGCTTGCAACTAAAAAGACTACCGGATCTGCTTAATTAAGGGATTGAAAAGACGACGAAAGAGGATTCTTCTATTCTGACTTATTCTTACTTCCTTTCTTAACTAGATCCCCGGTAACTTAATAGAAATAATCAAATAGTCTCTAGTAGGATTCTTCTAAGAATCTTACTTTGACTTCATATACGGCTTTACATTCATTATCTCCAGGTAAAGAAAGAGAAGAAGGAACTGACGGCTAGGATATACTGCGACAGGCTTTCAATAAATACATTCATTAGCTCGTGGAACAGAAACTGAATCACGAAAGAATAATAGTAACCTGCTTTATCCGGCTCCTTAGAAACCTTTCTTATCTTAAGATATTTCCGGCTGAAGCATCTTACTTCCATAACTTCCTCAAGTTCCTCCAACTGCTACCTTTTACTCTGTCAGCAAGAGGGGAATAAGAAGATCCTGGGAAGAGGATGAGAAAATACGGCAGAGAATTTGAAGTTATTCACTGGGATAAGGAAGTTCTTCTATGGGAGTTGTGCCGTTAGGCCCATTCTCAAAGTCTTTTTTCTTATGTTAATTCCCGGATAAAGTTAAATAGTAAGAAGGGCGGGCCTGGTATCAAAATCTTACTTGCTGCCAGATTTGATGAAGTAAGGGATTGTCTCATTCAATAGAAACTACAAATAGTTTGAGTAATCTCTGCCTCTCTCTTTGTAAGGAAAGGCGTGTAACTAAAGAGACAGACTTATTTCCTAATAAATAGGCATTTCATTTAGTTTAGTATTAAACTAAAAGTAATGCACAAAAATCGAAAGACTAATCTACGCATAAATAGGAATTTCTCTTTCTATTACCGATTGCAACTATAGAGTCCTTGACTTCTGATTCCTTAACTTCTATAATATGGCTTACAGGTCAACTAAAGTAAATACTGACTACAAGGGAGTCTGGGAAAAGTAACTAGATCTCCCTACATAAGACGATCAACAAAACCGCTTTCTCCATCGAGAAATGAAACTTCCTCTCCTTGACAGTAGAGTACTTCGTTCCTCTCACTTACGCTATTTCTAGTCTGAAGTTTCCTCCAGACAGCAAAGAAGAGGTCATATCATATTTCTGAGGCCCTGTAACTCAAGACAAAGAAAGACAGCTTACAAAGTAGAAACCTTTCTTATTATCTTTCTGCTAAGGCTTCTTCCTTAGAAGGATCTGATTCTATGGGATAAGTAGCTCCGCACCCTAGGGTTAGCCGGGAGTTGGGGCCGTTAGGCCAACCTCAAAGTTGTTTTCTTCTTTCTTACCCTCAAACTTTCTTGGTAAGGAAAGGATTGATTTCATACTTTCCCTAACTTCATGCCTTAGGAAAGGATTGAGACTAAGCCCAGGTAAACTGATTCTATTCAACAGCATTTCCTGACGCGGAAAAAGCGGATAAAGTAAGTATAAGTACAACAAAATCGAAATCTTAATCGGAAACTTCCATTCTGACTTCCCGGCCTAAGGATCTTACCCCCGTAACTACTTATAAGCCAACTAGACTTTATCATCTATAGCTTGAAGCTAACCTTTGCTAGTGGCTTGCATTTCATCCAAAACTTTCTCCTTCGTTGAAAGGGCTTTACCATAATCGTCATACTAATCGGAAACTGCATTTCATGCTTTAAACTACCTTATCAGATGAAGTAAGGGCTAATAAGATAAAGAAATTGGATTAATATTCTTCTAAGCCTTATCATTCAAAGGCTTCCGCCTTTACTTCTTACAGGTCGACGAAAAGAAAGACTGAAATGGAGGAAGTCTTGGAACACTTTCAATATCTATCTTTGCACTCTCGGGAATCACGATGCAAGTTCTGCGACCTCGCACAAGGGACTTATCGACTACAGGATTGAGATCGAAACTTACGTCATTGAATGTCTGAAGTCAATCTTAGCCTACTGCAGGATAAGATTTGATTCTAAGGCTTTTAGAGTTCGAAATATCTTCTATAAGGGTCTGACTTTTTCTAAAGGATGGGAAGCCCTCACTTGACATAATATCTTAGTGGGAAGGTAAAAGACTTAGCTGAACGTTAGCGAAGCGCTGGTACTTAGACTGAGACGATTCTTCATAGAAAAGAAAGAAGGAATGCACCGAGAGCCCTTCCTCTTCCACGGATTCCATTAGAGCCATTTTGAATGGTATGGCCGTCAACCATAAGTCTAATGCGCTTTCAGGTCGGGTCAATCTAGCCGTAACAGTCAGTTCAATAGGACGACGAAAAAAATGCGAAAACGAAAGCCTTCATTCAGCTCCGGCATAAGAAGGAGCGAGAAGCCACTCCGACTAAAAGGAAAGGATCACTTAGGGAGCGGGTAAAGCAAAGAGTGGAAAGGGCAAGAAAAACAAATCATGCTTTCAAACTTGCCGAAGTTCTTCTAATAAAATCATCGATAGTAAACCAAGGGCATCCATGGCGAGTGCTATCGTATACTTTCGAATGCTTGCTCAGAGTCTTCGTTCTAGGTTAGGGTTACTTGAACTCGCTTTCGAGAACCTAATCTCTTTCATGGTGAAAATTGCCCTGATCGACGGTGCGCAAGGAGTCACTCGTGGCACACTGACTATATTCCTTTTTCCAACTTCTCTGCATCAATGCACTCACTACCTTGACGCTTTCGAATTCAAGCAGTATTTTCAAGAAGAAAGTCACACCGCTACTACTATTCCAACAGCTATCGATTCTCACCCGAACGAGTGGAATAAAAGAGTGTAACTCGAACGACGCTTTGCTTTCGTTTCACGTAGTATCGTCGTTCAAGTTCAACGAACTTCATAGGTAAGAGGCAAAGGATCCACTAACCATCCGATAGAAAATCCCACCCCGTGACGCTATCGTAATACGTCCGGATGCCAAAGCTTCCGTCATATACTGAAGCGAGGAATACTAGGATCAGAGCGAGCTCTCTATCGATTGCTCACTGCCGTCTCATCCGAACAAAAAAAGGAATAAGGGGGGACATACTTCACGTAACCACTCCCTTGGTTGGGGGCTCCTTTCAATTGAGATATTCCCTTTTATTATCACTTAAAGAATATTTTTGTTGGAAAAAATTAACAATTTATTTGCTTTGCTTATTCCAATACTGGGATTGGGTTGGCTTGGCTTAGAAAAACCATTTTTTTAGCTTTTGAACAAGCAACTTTCACTCCACTTTTTCCTTCACTAGGTAAGGGTCTCCGCCCTTGACCCAACACCGAATAAATCGTCAAGTTCTACCCTTGCTATTGTTGTTTCAAATATATATCACATTCCTGCCAGTCTTTCGGTACCAGCTCCTGTTCTTTCTGCGGCAGTTGTGGATTCGCTATACTGAAAACAGAGTTTCCATAGACAGGATTCAAAATAGATGGAAAAACAGGCCAAGGAAAGGTGTTAAAGTGAAATAGGGAGGGATTAGCAGCCGTTACGGTAGACTTGGATGAATCTCAATCCGAATGAGGGAAAGACGTCTTTTCAAGATCCATCAGAAGAAGTGAACCCGAATAGGTGGTCATTCATGCCGTCTTCACCTTCACTTGCCATATCCCCCTTCCCTACTGGAGCGCTCACTCCAATTTGTTTGTAGAGAATCCTTGCCTTTTCAACTTTGATCCCGGGCGGTTTATAAATCACTCTTCTTTCCTTAGTTAAGGAGTGACTCACATGATGAAAAGGTGAATCACATAAGCGTCAAAGAATCTTCCTAATGCTCCCATGCTCTTTGAAAGAAATTATGCATAAAGGCCGTACTACTTTACTACTTTCTCTGACGCTGCTGCAGTAGCAAGCAAATGCACGAACGTATCGAAGGCTCTCATTTACCAGTTAGCTCAATAGATGCGAAGACCCACATTCCCGCTTCTTCGCCCCCCTCATCCTAAGCTAAGACAAGGGGCCTCGCCCTCTTGACTTGATAGATCAAGAAGACTGTCACCTATTATCAAAAACTTTACTTCCTACCTGAAAGAAACTAAAGAACCTGAGCTTATAAGACCAAAACAACTTGGACCTGCCGAAGAGACTAGAAGACGATATCATAGTTCTGAATGGCGCGCACTACCTGATGATAGGGAGTGCGGAGATTCAGCTCGAACGACGATACGTATCTTTTAGTGAAACGAATCGCTCTTCTAAGTGACAGCTCCGCTCCTTCCGTTCGTTCTAAAGGAGATTTCCGCTCTCATTCGGTCAACATCAAAGCACGATGATTCCCTCGTAAGAAGGACACCTTAGAATCGGGACCAGAACCCAACCCATATCTGTATTCCGAAGGAGACGGCTAAGGCTAAACCTGCATTTCTGTAGAAAGGTTTGTCAATCTCTTACTCGCGAGAGTCAAGTTTATAAAAAGCTTCGTTTATAAAGTAATTCAAAAATAGAACCCCGAATGGAAAGAATATCGTTTTCATAGTTGTGCAAAGGATTGGAGATATAATAACAGATATGCCGATCTTCTGGTTAACAGCCAAGGGGCTACGAGACTCAAAGAGAGAGGGGATCAATCCCTTAGCCAGTCGTCTAACCGGTCAAACCAGTGGAAAGAGTGCAAAACCCAGTCCCGTAGTTCAAGCGAGAGAAATGAAACTTTCAGTCGAGGTATGAAGTGAAAAGACTGATAAGGAGAGGAGCTGAGAACTTTGCTTTTAAGGAAAGACCAGAGATTTTGAAATCAGAATCCAAATTAGTATAGGAATGTGGAATAATGGGCGGGTGAAACCCCGGGTAGGACGGGGAGGCAAAGAGAAAGATGGTAGGCACAGTCAGCCCTGTAGGTGGAGAGGCACACGAAGACCACACACATATCTTTTTTGAATCTATATCCCACGCTCATCAGCTCTTCAGGAAGAGAAGGACTCAAGTCAGGAGGATCTTTCTGAGTGCATTTTTTGAGTTAAGGAAAGGTTTTTTACCATGGGTAAGTACACACCCAAAAACTCTCCAATTCAAAGTCTCCAATCAAATCAAATAAATAATAGGCCAAAGTAAGGGCAAGAGGTCAATCCTATCCGGTACGTTCGCTTCCTCGCCTTATTATACATATTGGAGTTGGCACCAGAGGTTGGTTGGCGCATTCGGTAAAGTCTTCCGCTAGCTGGCGGATAGCAAGAAAGAAAGCTCAAAGCCAGCAGTTTTGAAGGTCCATGGATTCGTGTGAGTGGCTTTGTCTTTCGTGAGCCTAGGTGTAGGCAGTAAAGGAACGCGTATGCGCAGGTGAAAGCTCAATCCAAGACATGAAAGCGGAATCACAACTGTCTTTTTAGGTCAATGAAAAAAAGACAATAGGCGAATCATCCTCGGAGAGATGAGGGTTCGAGGAACTTGCTTTACTCAAGCTTGAACGTGCCGACTGAGTCCATCTCTTTTTGAAAGGTGACATGCATAGAGATCGAAGTAAGGCTTGAACGAGTTCCAAACCAGTAGGAGAGGAGTCAAAGGCGAGTTTGTCAGTCTCCAGACCCGAAGGAAAAAGTGAAGTTCAGTTCAAGCACTTTGCTTTGAATCACAAACAGATATTATTAAGATTTGGCAAGTACCGATGCTCAGAACTTTGTTACGTCGCCTTCCAGACTTCGTCCCCCCTTTCAGGGTCCACTATGAGTGGATTGTCTCACACGACGCTAGTGAACGAGCAAAGCGAGTGGGGACGGCGTTGAAGAAAGAGAAGACTGGAAAAAGTTGAAGACGTTCTCTTACGATATTTCTTTTTGCCTGAAAGCCTGAGCGGGGAGTGGAAGTTTCCCAAGTAGCTCTGGTGAAAGCCCAATAACGGCTGGCTTGGTGCTGTAGTAAAGGATCCTTATCTGAAACATTTGATCTCTTCTTTTCTTTCATTGCCTTAGACCAGACGGGAATGGGAATAGACCCGAGCTTTCTACTTGTAGCGTAAGAGCGAACGAGTGGTTGATTTGTAACGAGTAGCTCTTTCTTCGTCGCCGCTCTTATAGCTAAGATTCCGTCAGAGAATGGATGTTTTTTCCTTCAACAGAAAAGAAGGATGGAAATGGGTCTTGGAGTATGGTTAGCCACTCATGCTCTCCTGTAAGGCAGGCCTTCCACTCAAGCAGAAAACTCATTCTGAGGTAAGGATAACCTGCATCAAGCCTATTAATTAGCTCAGGTAGGCTAGCTCGTACGACTTCGTGCTTTCGACTTCCGGGGACTTAGCTCTACAGTCCTTGCTTACTTCGACGAAAGTATGACATTGTATTCAAGTGGGAGTCTCAGTCGCGCTCGAAAGAATTCTAATTAATTAAGGCTTTGCGCGCTAGCGCGCAAGCGTTTCGTCCTCTTTTTCTTTAAGAATAAGCTTTTTCTCGCTTGGAAGACTTCGACGGTTTGGAATGATTACTTGCTTTGGGAAGGACTTTTTTCAACTAAAGCTTCTACGACTAAGAAAGTTGGCAATGGTGCGAGACCTGAAAGAAGATAAGGGGGTGGAACTAGACAAGGAAGAAGTGTCCCTCGCTATACGACTTCCCTTACTGAAAATCCAATGATAGAAGAATAGGCAGCTGCCAAGGCAAGGCCTTAGACGAAGAGAAAGAATTCGACGCGTGAAGCGAGACACGAACTGAACTCGCTAAATTGAAATAGGGCGTCAGGGCGTACGGACTAAGAGCTGTGAAGGGGGGATCACCTTTCTATATGATGTGATGCACCTACTTCCTGGCCTGGATGTCCCGCGCACGCGGCATCTAGTCTTTCCTTTTCAGCAGCACTCACAGTGCTCGATCATAAGAAAACAGCCCCGGTACCACCGCAAATGAGAAAGGCGGGGTCCTGCGCTTTGCTTGATGAACAATTACAAGGGGGAGAAAGGAAAAAGCAGTCCACCGAGCCAAAGATTCTTGCATTCCAAACAACGACTTCGTATCTTGTAAAGGAGGCGGTTTTGCTATCAATTCGTACTCACAGCTCGCTGCTGAGAGTGAGGGTCAAGCCCCGGATACCAGAATCTCATGCTTTGTTTGCTGATCCCGATAAAGTACTTGACTTGATTAAACGAAAAGATTTAGCTTTCACGCCGACCTCAGGTTGAACCTTGAATTAGACTATTCCATTTCTTTATTATCGTAGAAAGAAGTCCGGCGGAGTTTACGAGTGATCTTTCGAATGGACTTCCTTGTTGACCAGCTTTCATAAAGCAGCAAAGTCCGTCTTTCCTTCTCCTTACGAGAGGGCTAATCTTGGGATGGTCTCCTGGCGAAGCACCGACTATGAGCATCAGGCTATCTAATGATGCCCAGTTTTGGCACAACCATATTAAAGGCTATCTAATAAGACCAAGTCCGCATATGGCACGATTACTCATTGAGACCAAAAAAATCACTTTGAAAATTGGGAGAACGGCTTTCCTGGGACTTTCCTTCTTACCTTCTTACTTTCGTACCCACTACGCCCCTTATTCAGTTGAATCCTTTCTATGAGTGATTCTTCGCTGTCTTGATGGCTGCTATCTTCCTAAACGGGAGGGGGTTAGTGCAGTTACTGCCACCGGAAGTCACTTCACTACCTAAAGAGATGGTCTCGTTAGCAACTAAGGAAGAGCTATAAGGGAGAGCCTCTTTGGTAGGCATGGAAC